AAGCCATTTCCACTCAGATCCATTTGTAAAAGAATAGAGTCAATGAGAAAGATAAGGAATTTTGAACCGCCAATGAGAATGAAAAACAGGATGAGATAAAAACTTGGGGAGTCCACTAGGCTTTTGGGGATAGAGGGACTTGAACCCTCACGATTTTTAAAGTCGACGGATTTTCCTCTTACTAGAAATTTCATTGTTGCCGGTATTGACATGTAGAACAGGACTCTATCTTTATTCTCGTCCGATTAATCAGTTCGTCAAAAGATCTATCAGACTATACTATGGAGTGAATGATTTAATCAATTCAATGAATATTCCTTTTTCAATACAGTGAACTCCATTTGTTAGAACAGCTTCCATTGAGTCTCTGCACCTATCCTTTTTTCTGAACTTTTGTTTGTTTTCGGAAAACAGGATTTGGCTCAGGATTGCCCATTTTTTTAATTCCAGGGTTTCTCTGAATTTGAAAGTTATCACTTAGTAAGTTTCCATACCAAGGCTCAATCCAATTAAGTCCGTAGCGTCTACCAATTTCGCCATATCCCCCTTTCTTTTTGTTTTGAGATGAAGATCTCGTTGTGATGTCTCGTTCCCTCTTTTCTTTCTTTCATTTATACTCGAACCATTCAATTCATTAGATACTGATTCCTATCTCGAAAAAGCGTTTTCTCCTCTTTGCTTTCTTACCTATATAAGTATAGGAAAGGCAGATTCTAGGAAAAGGAGATTCTAGGAAAAGGAGATGCGTTTTTGGTCTAAAATGATTTTAGCTTTTCTGTATCCGCAATTCAATATAGATGAATATATACCCCCATAATATAGAAATCTAGATATATGTATTTCTTTCTGTCATTCTTACACTCAATTTGAAATACTCGAAGGGTCGATTCTTTTTTTTGTCTTAATTCCTTTACGAAGAAAAGTACGAATAAAAGCGCAGGAATGTCTCATTAGTTATAACTCACCATCGCAGTAAACAAAACAATTAGAATTTGAAATAAATCTAGAATGAAAAATATATATTCTATAGATATAGACTCTAATCCAATATATAGAATTTCATAAAAAAAAAAGAACTGTAAAAAATTGATTTCAAATCTCAGGCGAATTCAGAAAAAATGAAAAAGAAAATTTAACTATACTAAAAAAATAGGAACTATAAGTTCAAATTTACTATCACTATCTAATCTAGATAATAATTATTATCTAATAATAATATTAAGATTAGAATTCTGTTAAATAAATCGAAATCCTATATGAATCATTATGTTTTAGAATAAAAATCTAATTTTGAAAGTCTAGTCCTATATTTATCTAGTTTAGGAATAGCTAAGAATCATAAATATTAAGAATAAGAAATATATATAGCTAATAATCAAGATTCCCTTGGTTTATTGATATTGAATTCCTGTGCATATAAAATTTATGTGACGGAGGCCCGCTTAGCTCAGGGGTTAGAGCATCGCATTTGTAATGCGATGGTCATCGGTTCGATTCCGATAGCTGGCTTTTCATTGTTGATTCCATTTTTTACATGATTGAAAATGTCCCTTTGAAATCAAAGAATATCAAAGAATATTAAAATAGTGTCAATTTCTTAAGTTTAGGTTATTGGAACTTCCAACTATATCAGGAAAAGGATTCCTTTTTTAGAATAGAAAAATAGATAAAAGAAGGGTATTTATCCAATTCATTTCATTCTCTTTTCTTTATAGTACACTACTTCAGTAAAATTTGTTTCATTTATCATTTTAGGTTTATTCTGGAAAAAAGAATTCAATAAACAAATTCAATTGAAAATGAAATAAATAAAAGATAATAATTCATTCTAAGCTAAATAGGAAATTCAGTAATAGTAATTAAGTAAATAAAAAAAATAGTACAAAAATAAATAGTACATAGTAAATACTCAATAAGAATATCAGAATTAAGGAGTCTTTATGTCGCGTTACCGAGGACCTCGTTTCAAAAAAATACGTCGCCTGGGGGCTTTACCAGGACTAACTAATAAAAGGCCTAGGGCTGAAAGTGATCTTAGAAACCAATCACGTTCCGGGAAAAAATCTCAATATTGTATTCGCCTAGAAGAAAAACAAAAATTGCGTTTTCATTATGGTCTTACAGAACGACAGTTAATTCAATACGTTCGGATTGCCAGAAAAGCCAAGGGGTCAACAGGTCAAGTTTTACTCCAATTACTTGAAATGCGTTTGGATAACATCCTTTTTCGATTGGGTATGGCTTCGACTATTCCTGCAGCCCGTCAATTAGTTAATCATCGACATATTTTAGTGAATGGTCGTATAGTAGATATACCGAGTTATCGCTGCAAACCCCGAGATATTATTACGTCGAAGGATAACCAAAAATCCAGAGTTCTTATTCAAAATTCTCTCGAGTCATCCCCTCATGAGGAATTGCCAAACCATTTGACCCTTGACCCATCCCCATATTCTAAAGGCTTAGTCAATCAAATAATAGATACTAAATGGGTCGGTTTGAAAATAAATGAATTTCTAGTCATAGAATATTATTCTCGTCAGACTAACTAAAAGAACAGAGGTTCCTAAAATTTTTTTCCGTAAAGTAATTAAAGTAAATGAACCTAAAGTTTAGTAAGATAAGGTTTGATCCGGATTTTCTTCCATCTCTGTATCATAGACCACGGGTCTATTTTCATTCCTTTCTTCCAGTATTTTGGTTTTTTATGGTATTTTATTTTACGTTTACGCGTCACAGCAATTAGGAATTGCTGATCTATATCAAAATCAAAAAAATAAGGAACTCGCTGTTGGAATAATTGTATCCATTGCTATGATTTGATCCATTGGTGCTAGTAAAATCGGTGAATTAACTAAAGGTACGGAAAGAGAGGGATTCGAACCCTCGGTAAACAAAAGCCTACATAGCAGTTCCAATGCTACGCCTTGAACCACTCGGCCATCTCTCCTGCATAATTATTATGCCCCAAAAAACGAGTGATTAGCGAGTCTTTTATATTCATAATTATTGAATAGGTACGACCAATCCATTTGAACTTTAACTGACAATTTTTTATCAAAGTCAAAGCAAAGAACGCTTTTTCTTTCCGTTGAGGTTCGGGGAGCAAATTTTTAACGAAAATTGTTTTTAAAAATTCGATTCATATTTGCAAAAACAAGGTTCTCTTCCTTTTCTGCTATTTTGATAACGGATTAATTCAATGAATTAGAACGAATCAACTGATCGATGGTCTCTATTTTTTAGACTTTCTATTCTAGTTAATGGATACTCTTAAATCCGAATTATAATTCTATTAGAGAATATGATTCCATACCAAAACAATTCTAAAATTCCCCTTTCAAATTCTCCTTTTAGAGTTTTCAACAACAAACCCCTTATTCCTCGATTTGAATAGAAATACACGGAAAACATTTTTCTATTTGATTGTAGAGTGTATACCTGTTATGTATACAAAATTGGCAGTTAGTCTATTTTCATCATAGAAAGATTCTTCTATCTTTTTTCTAATTTGTGTAAGAATTCAATCAAAATTTCTCGAGTTCTTCTAACCCGTAATTTATAGGAATAGTTTCTATACTACTCCATTAATTATCGCATTGAAATATTTCTTATCGATTCCTGCCAAAAAAGAACCGTCGGAATATGGAATAGAAGGTTCATATTTTTCATAAATATGTTTTATGTTATTTCGTACTATACAATTCTTTTCTTTGTGGGATCTTTTTTCCACGAGAGGTAATGAGAAAAATGATAGAATGGTATGCCGAGATCGCGGATAAATGGAAATTTTATTGATAAGACCTTTTCAATTGTAGCCAATATCTTATTACGAATAATTCCGACAACTTCAGGAGAAAAAGAGGCATTTACCTATTACAGAGATGGTGCGATTTGATTCTTGGTTTTTTATTTCTTTATTTCATATTTAGTCATTTTTCTCCGTCTTACGAGAAAGACACGCCAAGTTATTGAAAAAAAAATCTACGCTTATTGAAGGTGAAGTTTGGAAATAGAACAATTCCTTCTGTCGTGTATCCTCGATTCATGTAACCTCAAATGCTATGTTTCGTTTATCGATTCTCGTATTGAGCGGAAGGTTACACCTAGAGGTTCAACGGGTAAATCCTATTATATTAGTGCCAACAAGCAGCATAGGGGAAGAATCACTACACCTAGGAATCAACAACACGAAAACTTTGTTCTAAATTACCCCCTCCTTATCGGGCTCGGGATTAAAAGAATGGTTGGGACAACAAGCATCCATCTCGTTCGTACTGTGGATACCTGTATAACCATCGAAGGCTGTTGAAGTGACTAATTCCCGGAAATTAGGAGGCGTTGAAAACAAAGAAATTGTTGAGGTTTTCTTATCATTTCTATCTAATCCCAACAGGTTTGATGTTAAGAAAAGATCTCTTGCAGGAAGGTTGGCTAGATATTTATTGTAAAAACACTAGCCCAGCTCAGTTCATAATGAGAATATTTTGATCTTTTTGATTCCATGCATTATTTTCATTATGCACATAAGGGAGGAGCCGTATGAGGTGAAAATCTCATGTACGGTTCTGGAACGGAGATTCTTTGAATTGAATAACGACCGTAACGGATGTCGGCTCAATCCGAAGGAAATTATGCGGAAGCTTTACAGAATTATTATGAAGCTATGCGACTAGAAATTGATCCCTATGATCGAAGTTATATACTCTATAATATAGGTCTTATCCACACAAGTAATGGAGAACATACGAAAGCTTTGGAATATTATTTTCGAGCACTAGAACGAAATCCATTCTTACCACAAGCTTGTAATAATATGGCCGTGATCTGTCATTACGTGCGACTATCCCCACTATAGAAAGAAAAAAAAGAAAGAAAAATCTAGTAAATACTAGAAAAAAGCAGAGGCTTTCTACATATGCATCGTCTAAAACAACGATTTTTATCAGCTGTAGCAAAGAGAGAAACGTCATAGAATTCAAAATTGGGAAGAAGCCTAG